TTATGCTGGAACCGTTGAATTCATTAGATACCGGTTCCTATATTGAAAAGTGTTTTCTACTATTTGATTTCTTGTCTATTAGATTTCTTTGATCTCTATCGGAGACCAGTATTTGGTCCAATCAGAAATGATTCTATCATTTCTATATCATCTATATCAGAAATTCAATATAGATATATACCGCATAACATATATATTATACTATATAATACATATATATTATTATAATACATATATATTATTATAATACATATATATTATTATACTTAGATATGCCCATATTTCTATCCGTGCAATTTTGAATACTTGAACGGTCGATTCTTTTTTTTTTTTTCATCTTAGCTTTCACCTTTTCGAATGAAACCAGAGGAGTGTTTCATTATGATCTGAATTACACTTTTATCTTTCATTTTATTCTTATCCTTTTCTTAGGGCAGACCCTCTATAACATAACAAAAAAAAGGAAAAGGAAATTTTTAGTATTATTAATTTAATTACTAGCCATAACTAATAAAATGGCTATAAACAATCATTCCGTTAATTTATAATTAGAAGATAATTCTAAATAAAATATATAAACAAATTTAAATATATAATAAAATATAAAAAAAAAATAGTACTATAGAATAGTAAAAAAAAATCTTACTATCTAATTAAGCTAATTAAGATATTGATTATCGATAAACATATATTTGAGAAATAGATCGAACTTAAATATCGCTATATTAATAGGTATGTTCTATAATATTCAAATATCCAATATTTTTGGAAATATTCTTTATATATTTTATTTTATATATTGATTTTTATATAAATCATATTTCTTATGAAATAGCTAAGAATGAACAGTTAATATCTCAGTAGTTTACTAAACTAGTATGTGTGTACAATTTATGTTATGCGAGCCCGCTTAGCTCAGAGGTTAGAGCATCGCATTTGTAATGCGATGGTCATCGGTTCGATTCCGATAGCCGGCTTTTCTCCATTTGTTTGATTTTTTACATAATTTAATTGATAATGTGAAATCAAAGTGAAAAACCTCTTTCCCTTTTCCCAAGGGTCACTGATCTATTTCTATTATTTCGTAGGAACTTCCAATTATGAATAAAAATTGGATTGGAGGAGTTCGGTCTCTGTAGAACAAATCAATTAAGAAAAGAACCCTTAATTTTTATTATTTAAAATTCTTTTTATTTATATAAATTTATATAATACAATTATTTATATACAATAAGGTACGGATATTGATACAATTCCTCTAATTATTTATTCTTTATAATACTTCAGTAAATTTCGCTTAATTTATCATATTTTAGTTTAGTTTTAATTTTGTTTTATGAAATTTCATAAAAAATAAGGAGTCTTTATGTCGCGTTACAGAGGACCTCGTTTCAAAAAAATCCGTCGTCTGGGGGCTTTACCGGGGCTAACTAGTAAAAAGCCTAGAGCCGTAAGCGATCTTAGAAACCAATCGCGCCCCGGCAAAAAATCTCAATATCGTATTCGTTTAGAAGAAAAACAAAAATTGCGCTTTCATTATGGTCTTACAGAACAACAATTACTTAAATACGTTCGGATCGCCGGAAAAGCCAAAGGGTCAACAGGTCAGGTTTTACTACAATTACTTGAAATGCGTTTAGATAACATCCTTTTTCGATTAGGTATGGCTTCGACTATTCCTCAAGCCCGCCAATTAGTTAACCATAGACATATTTTAGTTAATGGTCGTATAGTAGATATACCAAGTTATCGCTGCAAACCCCGAGATATTATTACAGTGAGGGATGAGCAAAAATCTAGGGCTCTGATTCAAAATTATCTTGATTCATCCCCCCGTGAGGAATTACCAAAACATTTGACTCTTCACCCATTCCAATATGAAGGATTAGTCAATCAAATAATAGATAGTAAATGGGTCGGTTTGAAAATAAATGAATTGCTAGTTGTAGAATATTACTCTCGTCAGACTTAACCCTAACTAAAATAACAAGGGTTCGGACAATTTTGCCCCCTCCATTTTGGCTTAAGTAAAGGGACCCGGGGTAAGTAAGGTAAGGGGTTTCATCTGGGGATTTTTCTCTTATTCATGTATCATAGATCGGTAGGGTATTTTCATTCCTTGTCGATTTTGTCCAGTATTTTTCGTACCACAGAAATTCGGGGTAGGGATAGAGAATCTATATCAAAGAAAAGAAAGGTCTAACTGTTGGAGTATCCATTCTTATTTGATGCATTGCAGTCAGTAACATTGGTGAATTAGTTGACGAGTACGGAAAGAGAGGGATTCGAACCCTCGGTAAACAAAAGTCTACATAGCAGTTCCAATGCTACGCCTTGAACCACTCGGCCATCTCTCCTACATAATGATTATGGACCAAAAACCGAGTGAATAGTGAGTCATTCATATTATTTTGGATAGGTATGTACATTCAATTTTAACTATATTTAAATTTAACTCTAAAAATAGAAAACTTTTCATCAAAGAAAAACCCTTCCTCCG